TCCCAAAACAAAAATTAGATCCATAACATCTATGTCAGCTTTTCTTGTTAAAGACACCCAAAGCCACTCGCTTTTTAGATGATCCCTCTAGAGGAGGGAGATTCCATTATCCCAAATCCGTCTAATCTAGTTACTTCGTTCCCTATTTCCACCCGAGGGATCCTGAGGAAAAGAATTTAATTTAGTTTCCACCGAGCTAAAATAATATGCTGATGGTTCTAGTAAACCAAAACCACCATTTTCTGGCTATTTGGCTTTAATCTTACCTTTACAAGACAAAAATTGAGGATCTAGTTACGATTGGAAATGCACTTATGTTTTTTATCTTCATCCATAGATCCTTTAATAATTAATTTTAATTGGAAGATTTGATCCAATTTAAAAAAAATTATGCTTCGTGACTCTATAACCCTTTTATTCAATTTCAATTGAACTTTGGATACAAATCGTGAGAATTTATATTTTTCCTCAAATAAAATATACTATTGAGGGGAAAAGGATTCAACTCTTTTCAGGAAATAAAGTTTTTTTTGATCGGAATATGAAAAACCCGAAAGATCCCTTAACTTTTTAAGTTATTAATTGAACGAATCACACTTTTACCACTAAACTATACCCGCTTCATATTCATTATTATATATGAATATACCTTTTGTCGAACAAAGGAATGAGATTCTATCTTAATAGCATCAGACTCATTAAAACTTGAGCGTTGACACTTCATCCCCCCGGCCCGGGGGTACTTGAGGGCGAAGTACAGAAAGTTTTTTAAAATAACCAAATTATAATATTATAATAAAATTATAATAAAGATAAAGCAAAAAGTCTCATTTTTCACTTGTTATAAGTCATTACTGACAGTCAGTCCCAAATTGAAGGAATTAGCGAAGCTGGACTATAACCACGACGAATTCCTCATTTTTTTTTTTACTTTCCCCTCAACTGGCGGATTTTTGAATTTGAATTCGGATTAATGGGATCTCAAATGTTCAATGTCCCTTGAACAAATAAAAGAGTTATGTTATATATGTTATTATTATAACATATGTGTGTTTCATTTTTGATATTATATTGTTTAATATCTGTATGTGTTTTTTTCCAGTTAAATAATTAACTAAATTGAGAAAAAAGACTCAACAAAATACTACTTAAATACTAATTAATAAAATTAATACTAATAAGAATTTGACTATTCTTTAATTTCCATATTCACACTTTAATACTAAGAAATTACACTTTAATACTAAGAAATTACACTTTAAATGGAGATTAAAATTGTCTTTATTGTTACTTCAATAACTTCAATAACAAGTATCTTTGATTTGATATAATAAAAACAAAAAATGAAATCATTTGATCTATGAAATGATTGATTCATCAGAAGAAATGTAATAGCCCGGCCAGTACTTAACCAGGCCGGGGGAATGGACCTTTCGTACAAAATGAAAATCAAGGAAGTAAGGTTTTTTTCTATATCTATTCTATTGAAGATAAGATATCTGTGTCGAATTATTACATTATCTAAATTGAATTACTAATCAAATAAATAGATCTCTTATCTAGTTTAATATAAATATATTTATATAGAATATATCTATATTACTATATTTCTATTACATTACTGTTATTTTATTCTTATAATGTTAATTATAATAATAATATTTGAATAATAAAAATAAAGAAAAACGCGTTTTTTCAATTTCAATCTTTTTTACTTCGCGTGTCACATCACATAAAAATTTAAAAATTTGAATTGGGAGAGATGGCTGAGTGGACTAAAGCGGCAGATTGCTAATCCGTTGTACGAGTTATTTGTACCGAGGGTTCGAATCCCTCTCTCTCCGCCCCCCCGATCGCTTCAGACTTTCAAAATCTTATTTTTTATTCCTCACGTCCAGGATTGCGGCCCGGATCATTAGATAAGAATCCAAAGATGAAGAGAGAAACAAAAAATATTACTACTGTGTAAACAAAGAGTTTGAGAGTAAGCATTACACAATCTCCAAGATTTTTTTTTGAAAAGGGAAATAGATTGCCTATTTTTTATCACATACACTATGTTGACATAACACCCCCAAAATAAACCAAAAACAAAAAAAATGAAGTGAAGTCTTTTCTTGAAAAAGGTAATTTTTACGAATTTTTTGTTTTTGTAATGTAATAATAATAAGAAAAAATAAGAAAATAAGAAAAGCAAGATTCTGATTCCTTCATTACCAAAAATACCCAAAATTTTTGGTCATATCCATTATTTGGTATTGTGGGGTCTTTAGAAAGTCCTTATTACTGGAAGGTCAGAACGAGGAAATAAGTTGATCAAAATTTATCACCGCACGATTATTCAATATAATACAAGAATTTCTATTTTCGAATGGGGGATTCATAATGTTAAATTTATAAGATCTTATAAATTTATAGAAAATTTGTTTCGGATAAATCATGAATTTTTTGGAGCATTAAAGATTTTATCGAAAACTTACAGCAGCTTGCCAAACAAAGGCTAAGAGCAAAAATAGTACAGGTATGACAGGCATAACATCTATGATAGGATTGAAAAAGGCATAAGCCTCGGGCAATTTTCCGAATAAAAAACTACTCGAATAAAGGGTAGAATTAAGACAGATACAGATTAAACTAAAAATATTAAGCATAACAAACATTTCATTCTTGTAGATTATAAAATTAGATTTTGATTGAGTTCTTTTTATGAGGGAAAAATGAAAAGGTGGGTCAAAAAACCTTCTTGTTCTTCAAACACTCTCAAATCAAAAATCTTCCCTTTCATTCTCAAATGAGAATACAAGGAATTTTAGTTTCATACAATATCTTAATTGAATTTTATGGAATGATCAATCATTTTTTCTATATTTCCATGTGTTGAATCCTAGCAGTAATATATTTCATATATATTTGAGTTGGGATTGACGAACGACTAATATTAATGTTTATTAGTATCGAAGAGAAATTTTAAATAGAAATGGGGCGTGGCCAAGTGGTAAGGCAACGGGTTTTGGTCCCGTTATTCGGAGGTTCGAATCCTTCCGTCCCAGAGTTTCTCTATGAGAAAGGAAAGATTCTTCTCTTTAACAAATTTCTCTTTAATCTTGGATATACTTGGATATAATATAATATAATGTGATCTCACTTTTTGTTCTGATTTTTCTATATTTCTATAAGAATTAGACCTTTTTTCATTTAGTTTCTCACAAATGTGATTGAGTGTACGGGTAGAAATAAAGATATTTCATTGAATTCCAAATTCAAAACAATTTTGGGGTATATCATTACCCCTCAGGGACTACTATTTAAATAGTCATATTAAAGTAAGTTACTTAGGGAAACTCTTTGTTCCATGAAATGTGAATTCTCGCATTATGCAATTCATTATGTAATTCTGAATTTAAATAGAAAAAAAGATCCTTTTCTATTCAATTCCCCAACCCAAGGAAAGGAAAGAAAGCCTAAAGAAAAGTGTGTATCTTACATACTGTACATGGAGACTAAGGATTACGTGGTTTTTGGTATGAATTTTCTTCTTTTCTTGTTTGCCTTAAAACTTCTAAACCGGTAAAAAAAAGTAAAACCAAATTGCTCCGGATAAGTCAAAAGGGTCTGTGATTCTTTTTTTATGAACCTGAGTACTCGAAGAAATTTTTAAAATCTATATTATAGATATAGAGAAACTTATGACTTTTTCGTTTCGAGTTATTGGAATAGCTTATATTTTGTTAATAACTGATTTTATTCCGGAATTGGAAAACCTATAGGGCCATTCTTTTTAGATTTAGAGTTTATTTGTTCGAGAATAATTGTTTCATAATTTAACATCCCGAATGATTGTTGAAGATTTTAATTAGATTTAAGTAAATCCATTTATTTTTCTTTTTTATTTTTTCGAATTTTATTTCACCCATAGGATAGAGGGGCGAAAGAACTTAAATCCTTTATAATATAAGACTTTTTCCAGATAATTATTTACCTCTCCATAGATACATACATAAAAAATATTATGTACCATTGAGCCAATGACTATTCATAATTCCATATTGAATCAATTCCATACCGGTTCAAAAGAAAATTAAAAATGAGAGGAATGTTATGGTAAAACTTCGTTTAAAACGATGTGGTAGAAAGCAACGTGCGACTTGAAGGACATAATTCACTGTGGATTCTTACATCCGCCATTTTCTATAGGAATGAAGATGCTCTTGAATCGACATAGTTTTTTCTGTTCCTGTTAAGAACCTAATTTGTATTGGGTTGGTAAATAGGAACAGAATAGTACATGATGGAGCTCGAGCAAAACGTATTGATTCATTTATCGGGGGGGCGAATCTAGGGTTAGTAACAATTAATAAATTCGACTACTTTGTAAGTATATCCTCAATATAGATATAGAAATTAAAATTTTAAATTAAAGGATTCAAATCCGAACAAGTTTGAAATGCAATAAAAAAAAATTTTTATATTACATTACAAAGGAATAAATCGTTCATATTATCTTTCCATAGAAAGAAATAACAAAAAACAAAAGGTATGTTGCTGCCATTTTGAAAAAAAAAGGGAGGGTAAGGATCGCCGAAGTAATGTCTAAACCTAATGATTTTAAAAAGCAAAGAGAAAGAATTCCGGAACAAGGAAACACTATTTTCAATTGTCTCAATATTTTATTTTAATGATGGGTACTAAAAAGAGATTCGAGACGAAACAAACAAAAGAGATTAGAGACGACTCAAGAAATGCCTAAGGATTTACCTTCGGACTTTTTTAGAATTACCCAACTTGAGTTATGAGTACGAATGATATTTATTTTTTCTTTTTTTTTATGTAAGTAAGAACAAAAAAACTTAAATCATAGTCTAATTCATTAATTTTTAAATTTTAATATATTTGACCTTATATAGAGAAATATTAGAATCATTTTTTCTCGAGCCGTATGAGGAGAAAACCTCTTATACGTTTCTAGGGGGGGGTTATTTATTTATATCTATCCCAATGAGCGATCTATCAAATCGTTGCAATTGATGTTCGATCCCGACGAGAAGGAAGAGATCTTCGAAAGGTGGGTTTTTATGATCCAATACAAAATCAAACTTATTTAAACGTTCCTGCTATTCGTTATTTCCTTGAAAAAGGTGCTCAACCTACAAGAACTGTTCATGATATTTTAAGAAAAGCAGAATTTAAAAAAGAAAAAGCTTCATAAATAAAATAAAAATTTATAAAAAAGAAAAGTAACTAGTAAACATTTGTGGGGTAATTATTTACTCACAATTTGCTCTTTTCTTGTTCTATATTATGTTTTATATTTACCATATTTCTTGTTGTGCCAATCCAAAATCCAACACAAATCCTTATTTTGTGTAATTTTTTTTATTTCATTTTTTTTCTCAACAATTTATTCATATTGACAATGGTGTATCGAACAAATATAATTCGATCGTAGATAAATAGATCCGTTTATTCTGATCTTATGGGTTTTTCCTTTTGTTAGGGTTTTTCCTTTTGTTATACAAGATATATTTTTTTAACGAAAATCCAAAATTTTTATATTTTATAAAAAAAGAGGGGGGGTAGTCTTTAAATGTAAATTTTTACATTTTTTTTTATCTGTCTTTAATTTAATCCGATCTACTTTGCTATTTTGTTTAATTGATCATCCAATCTTTCCTTTATATTTATTTTGAATTAAAAATTCAATGTTTTTACGTAGTTGTATAGTTCAATTCCATTTTTCCGCTTGTATATACGTATTTATCTGGGTTGCTAACTCAATGGTAGAGTACTCGGCTTTTAAGTGCGATTATGGTTTTTTACACATTTGGATGAAGTAATGAATTCGTCCAGACTTTTGGTAGAGTCTATAAGACCACGACTGATCCTGAAAGGTAATGGATGGAAAAAACCGCATGTCGTAATAAAATAATAAGAAAAAATGCAATTCCATTTTTATTTTGTGAATTTCTTATTATATTCTTTCTTGTTTTTTTTTTCTTTTAAGAAATTCACAGTTAGAGTTTGGTCTAGTGAATAAATGGATAGAGCTCTATGGCTCTAATTCTGGTAAAAAAAAAGCAACGAGCTTCTATTCTTAATTTGAATAATTTCCCGATCTAATTAAACGTTAAAAATAACTTAGTGCCTGATGTGGGGAATGGGTCTCCTGTGAATGGACCTTTGATTTTTTTTTTTTAGAATAAAAAAAAATCCTAACTATTTTCTATTATGGATTGGAAACTAATGTGTAGAAGAAACAGTATACTGACAAAAAAAATTTTCCAAAGTCAAAAGAGCGATCGGGTTGCAAAAATAAAAGATTTTTTATCCTCTGATATTTTAATAAAACGAAGATAAACCCATTGGCCCATTGGTATAGAAGGGGAGAGAAAAAAGATCTGTTGATTGGATTCCATATTTCCGGGGTATATATATATTTTTTCATACATGATACATACTCTGTTCTGACCGTATTGCACTATGTATAATTTGATAATACAAGAAATACCTATTGTTTCTGGTTCAAGTAGAAATTGAAGTCAATGGAAGAATTACAAGGATATTTAGAAAAAGGTGGATCTTGGCAACAATATTTCCTATATCCGTTACTCTTTCAGGAGTATATTTATGCACTTGCTCATGATCATGGTTTAAATGGTTTGATTTTTTATGAACCCGTAGAAGTTTTTGGTTATGATAATAAATCTAGTTTATCACTTGTAAAACGTTTAATTACTCGAATCTATCAAAAGAATTCTTTGATTTCTTCGGTTAATTATTCTAACCAAAATTTATTTGTTGGGCACACCCGCAAATTTTTTTTTTATTCTCGTTTTTATTCTCAAATTATATCAGAAAGTTTTGCAATTATTGTGGAAATTCCATTTTCCTTGCGATTAGTATCTTATTTCGAAAAAAAAGAAATACCAAAATATCATAATTTACGATCAATTCATTCAATTTTTCCTTTTTTAGAGGACAAATTATTGCATTTAAATTATGTTTTAGATATACTAATACCTTATCCCATCCATATGGAAATCGTGGTTCAAATCCTTCAGTGCTGGATCCAAGATGTTCCCTTTTTACACTTATTACAATTCTTTCTTCATGAATACCATAATTGGAATAATCTCCCCATTACTCAGAAGAAATCCATTTATGTTTTTTCGAAAGAAAATAAAAGATTCTTTTGGTTCCTATACAATTCTTATGTATTTGAGTGCGAAATTTTATTAGTGATTATTCGTAAACAATCTTCTTATTTACGATTAACTTCTTTTAGAACTTTTATTGAGCGAATACATTTCTATGGAAAAATAGAACATCTTCAAATCGAACATTTTTTAGTAGTATGTCGTAACTATTTTCATAGAACTTTGTGGTTCTTCAAAGACCCTTTCGTGCATTATGTTCGATATCAAGGAAAAGCAATTCTTGCTTCAAAGGGGACTCATTTTCTGATGAAGAAATGGAAATATCATTTTGTCAATTTTTGGCAAT